TCCATGATCTCTTCCCGAACCAAACAAGAATCTTTCGATTCATTTGGCTCTCACGCTCGGTTACTTAGGGGGCATTGCCCCTTTTTTTTTATGGAATGAGCCTATCCTCTCTTCTCTGCTCCTATTACAAAATCTCAAAATGGATCATTGATCCAAGACCAGACGCTTCGGAGGACTCTTCCGACCAGACAAAAATCCGTAATTCTCGGCAAAGTTGTTTTTTTTAATCCAACAAATGCTTCTTTTCTTACTTTATACATAGGTCGTCGTCTCAGCCTTGGAAAAAGGCAGGGTGCCTATGCCGATTTTTCCAGTAAATGGTTCAAATCTATTTTGTCCATATTTTATCCATATGAGTGCTCTATATCGGATAAATTGCCAACTACTTTTTTGACACTATCTCCGTACTTAGTGGTAGAAAGAGTACCGTATTGGGCCTCGACTTCAAACGTTTTAGCCTTAACCATATTAATAGTCCCGCATTCTTGGTTGATAGAAAATCAAAGTTGATTTACCAATAATTCACGAAATGCTATGGTTCGTACATATGATTTCTTAATTTATTCAGAAGTAATTCGCGAGATCGTGCGCCTTTCTTTTTTCTTTCCTGGGTATACAGAAAAACAAAAGAAAGTGCAGTTGGTTGGAGCCAACCTATTTTTGAAATAAACAACTCGCACACACTCCCTTTCCAAAAAAGATCAATACACCAAGTACTACACTTAGATTTATTGGATTTGTTGCAAAAATATCGGTATTAAACCCGAAACTCCCGGCGGCTGGCCAATAACCCAATAAAACGAAAGAATCGGTTACATTTTTCATAGAATCTCCTCGGATAGATAGGACTATAACAAAATCAAAAAGAATTCGTTTTGTATCACTTCGTCCCTTTTTGATTGGTTTTTAGAAAGCGTTGCAGCAACAAAGGAGGGATTTCACAATTGACACGATTGAATTGAAATAATAATCAAAAAATTCCCAATTAAATTATATATTCAATAATACAATCTAGATCTAGTTAGAAATAAATAATGAAATTCATAAAAAATCAATCAAAAAGGGTTCAATTGGACTAAGAGCGGGAAAGAAACGAAGAAAGCGGCAAAGTTCACAGCAATAAAATTAAATAAAGGGATTCGCAAATAAAAGCGCTAATGCCACGACCAGTCCATAAATTGTTAAAGCTTCCATAAAAGCCAGACTAAGCAATAAAGTACCTCGTATTTTACCCTCTGCTTCTGGTTGTCTCGCGATCCCTTCTACGGCTTGGCCCGCAGCAGTACCTTGACCAACTCCGGGTCCAATAGAAGAAAGCCCTACGGCCAATCCAGCAGCAATAACGGAAGCAGCAGAAATCAATGGATTCATGATAAGTGCCTCGCACCAAACTCAAGAATGGTTAATGATACAATCCACCAATGAATTCTGACTTATGCTTATGATCGATTACTAAGATCTATACGATTGAAGTCACTAAGAACTTCGTATTGACGTAATGCTATGATTGAACCAGCAGAACTAACTTAGAGATCGCGGAGATCGCGTTTTTAATTCCTATCCGTGGAGTCTTTATCAATATCAATGCATCCGACTCTCGTTCTTCCATTTCTTTGTTTCGAACCATGCTTTCAATTCTGCGCCCTTTCTTTCTCTTCTATATGTTTGATTTCATCTGTTTATTCATTCGTCACAACGGAAGGACTTTTATTGGAATCCTCATTGAAATTCTTAGTGGGATAGGAAGGAAAATGGCTGGGTGGTTCATAGACAATCAGTCACTATCTACCATATACATTTCTTTCATAGTATAACCCAACTATTCACATCTTAGATTCATCCGGATTCTAGAATCCTTCTTTGAACATACACAAGAGCTGTCTTCTAGCCATTCAAAAATGTATCTATATATTTATAAAAAAAATTAGGCCCACCTCTTCTAGGAATGATTGCTCGGCTTCATCCCCAAGGTCAGCCTCGTCATCCAAGAAGTTATCCACGCTCCACTTACTGTTAGTCGTTGTCTTTCCCTTCCGCAGCCGGAGGAATCGGAGGCTTCAGAAGCTGGGGGAACAAGGACCACGACCAAAACAAAACAAGAGCATGTAACTTCCTCGATCGCGTTATGGTGTCAAACATGGTTACTAGACGATTAACCAATTGCTTAGTGAGTGTAAGCAAGCTAAGTACCATCCACCGTAGTATTCTAATCATAAACATAAATTAGTTTCCTTTTTTTCGCATGTGCAGGCTAGACACAAAATTCGCCATTAGTAGTTATTTAAAAATTCGACCCAGAAACGATATATATGACTGAGTTGTTTATCTGCATACATAACTAGCATACCCCCTTGAATGTTTGTTTCTCTTTTGATCTGAGACAGATCGAAAAGATAGTTTTGTGGTTATTATCGATCTATTTTATAGAAAAATATAGTTATATATATATAATATATATATATAACTACCCTAAACCCCCTTTTTTAGGAATCATAATGTTGTAATTCACTGAACAAATAGAAATAGAATATTCATTGGGAGTATGGCATAAATGGGCCAGAAACCTGGGGAAAAAGATCTTTTATTTTCCTTTTTTTTTTTTAGCATATCGGAATCTTTTTTGCTACTACTCTAGATCATATATACTCTATTTCTATCCCCCAATAGCTTATCTCGAAATAGCTTATCTCGAGCCGCCCATACATATTACATATTGGGTTGGGATAAGCGAAACAAATGCGAAATCTATTTTCAAAGCTAGTCAATGATGACCCTCCATGGACTCACCTATATAAGCCGCAGCTAAAGTTGCAAAAATAAGAGCTTGAATACCACTTGTAAATAATCCAAGAAACATGACAGGTATAGGAACCACTGAAGGTACTAAAGAAACAAGAACAAGAACTACTAATTCATCAGCCAATATATTCCCGAAAAGTCGAAAACTCAGTGATAGGGGTTTTGTGAAATCTTCTAGGATATTAATTGGTAAGAGGATTGGCGTTGGTTGAATGTATTTACCGAAATAACCCAAGCCGTTTTTGGTAAGACCCGCATAGAAATAGGCCACAGACGTGAGTAAAGCTAAAGCAACAGTAGTATTTATATCATTCGTGGGTGCGGCTAATTCCCCCTGGGGTAGCTCTATGATTTTCCGAGGTAAAAGAGCCCCTGACCAGTTAGAAACAAAAATAAATAGGAACATAGTTCCAATAAAAGGAACCCAAGCACCATATTCTTCTCCAATCTGAGTTTTGCTCAAGTCTCGAATGAATTCAAGGACATATTCAAAGAAATTTTGACCGTCGGTGGGAATGGTTTGTGGATTTCGAACAGCTATAGTGGTTGAACCTACTAAGATAGCAATTACGACCCAAGAAGTAATAAGCACTTGGGCATGGACTTGGAAACCACCTATTTGCCAATAGAAATGTTGGCCTACTTCCACACCGGATAGATCGTATAACCCTTTTAGGGTGTTGATGGAACATGGTAGAACATTCATATTGCCCTCTGACAGAAGTAGAACTTAAGAAAAAGGAATTATTTTGATTCCACTATCTCTTTCTTGACTCGCCTACTTGAATCGTGTATTTCAGATACCAAGGAATCCTCGAAAATCCCCAGTGATTTTTCTCTCGTTTTTTTTTTTTTAGATTCAGGAAAAGGAACCAATTCCATAAATCCATAAATGTCCCGAAGTCATTGACTTATCTTATTATTAATCAACGATTTGTTATAGAGCTAGAACGGCCCTCACAAATTGCCGAGACTAATTTGTTAAGAATGAATCGAATTGAACCTATAGAGTCATCATTGCTTGGAATCGGAAGATCCGTAAGATCCGGATCACAATTTGTATCGACTAAACAAATCGTTGGAATTCCTAAAGTTACACATTCGCGAAGAGCCTTATAGCCGTCTTGCTGATCAACGACGATTACAATATCAGGCAACCTCGTCATATATTTGATCCCACCCAGATAGGTTTCCAAGTGATATAATTGTCTCTTCAAGATTGCTGCATCTCTTTTAGGAAGACGGTTGAGTCTTCCCGTCTTTTGTTCCGCTCTCAAATTGCTGAACGTATGAAGTCTCCTTTCTGTAGTGGACCAATTCGTTGACATCCCACCGAGCCATTTTTTATTAACATAATGACACCGAGCCCTTATTGCAGCCGATGCGACTGAATCAACTGCTATTTTTTTAGTACCAACTATTAAGAATTCTTTTCCCGTACTCGCTGCATCAAAAACTAAATTACAAGCTTCTGATAAAAAACGAGCAGTTCTAGTAAGATTTGTAATATGCATCCCTTTACGCTTTGCAGAGATGTAAGGTGCCATGCGAGGATTCCATTTCTGAGTCTTATGCCCAAAATGAATTCCTGCTTCCATCATCTCTTCCAAATTGATGTTCCAATATCTTCTTGTCATTTTTCCCCACACTTCCTCTTTTTTTATTTATTTTTTTTAGAGACGAGGTGCCCTAAATAAAGAATTGTTCCGACGGAACCTTCTACCGGAGATTGACCGTTGATCCACGGGCCAAGCCATTAATTCCTTTCTATTCGTTATTATCTTTATTCCCAAATCGAATAACCGGGCTAAATAGTGAAAGTGAAGTTAAAGGGATGAATTTGCTCTTAGAAATCATGCAATCCCGCAAATTAGGATAGATCATGGACTCTCGTTGGGATGCAAGAATCCAATAATTCTCTGTGTTGGAATAAAATATCTCTTATTTCCCCCCCGAATAGATTCTTCTTTTTCATTTCCAAAGGACTGTTGCTGCGTTGCCTTGAACGGGACACGAATCCTTTGAATCCGGTACCAACAGGTATCATACCCCCCAGAACAACGTTCTCTTTCAGGCCTTTCAACCAATCGATACGACCTCGTAGAGCGGCTTTTGCTAAAACCCGAGCAGTCTCTTGAAAACTTGCTTCGGATATGAAACTTTGAGTATTCAGAGACGCCCTCGTTATTCCCAATAGGACAACTCGATAACAGATCGCTTCTTCCAAAGCGCGCGCTGTTCGTTCCGCCCGCAATAATCCTATGAGTTCTCCAGGTGAAAAAACATTAGACATTCCATCTTCTGAAACCAACACTTTTGATGTTATTTGACGCACAATAATTTCTATATGCTTATTATGGATTTGCACCCCCTGGGATCGATAAACCTTTTGAATCTTATTAACCAAAGAGATACGGCTTTGTGCTATGGTTAACTCAGCGCCAATCACGAATCCCCAAGGAATTCCAAGAATTCTTGGTATACATTCGTTCCAACCTTCCACCCTCTCTTCTAGGTTCATTGAAATTGAATCAATCGAACGCGCTTCGAACACTTGTTCTACTTTTGGAAGACCTTGCGTTATATCACTCGATCTCTCTTTTTCATAGATAAATGTAACTACTGTATCTCCTTCGGAAAGGATTGTCCCATAATGTCCATGAACGGTGGCTCCGGGAGTAGCCAAATAGGGCTTAGCGGATCTTATTACTAAAGAGTCAACATGAACAATTATAACCTGCCCAGATTTGAGGCGCGGTCCATATTTGGATATACATACATTTTCACAAATCAACTGCCCAAGGGGAATGATTCTCGATGTCTCTTCACAATAGGGGGGATGGAGCGAATCCCAATTCAAATTGAATGGATTCAAAATCATGTTACTGCATCGATTGGGATTCGAAATTCTCCCACTTTCATCCATTAAATAATAGTTAAGTACTTGGAAAGTCTGTTTGAAATTCTCAAGGAGCAAATATTTATTTACCAAGATCTGATTATGAGTTATTAAGTGGTAAGATGGAGAAAAATACGCAATTTTCGGCACAATCCCCCAAGGACCCGACGAATTTCTAATTGGAATTCGGAGATTTCTTTTACTTTTCATTGATTTTTTTCTCACATTGTTGTTATATTTCAAACCCTTGAATGGGCCCATTCGAGAACAATTAGATGATGACAAAATGATCAAAGACTGGCATTCCTTATTTCGACTCAACAACGGACGACTAGTTCCTTGATGTTGGGTAAGTGATTGTTGAATCCTTCCCTTGGAAGAAAAAGGTTTGAGATTCATACAAGCTACTCCATTATCGGGGATCAATCCCGCCCCGGCCGGATCATTCCTTTTTCTGTTATACGCGGACTTCGCTAAGTCGATTCTTAAGAAATCTTGAATCAGATCATTGACTCTTACTTCAACAAAGGAAGCATGAACCTCCTCTCTAGACGAACCCTTTTTGTCTTGGTCCCAATTCAAAACTAAACAAGTTCGAACTGATTGAATACTTGTGTGAGAAATTTTTCGAATTGTTTTGATATTTCCATAAAGGATATACTTGACAACTCTAAGTTGCAAACTCTCCTTTTCCTGCAAGAGATCGGAGGGGAAAAGCGTTGCTAAATAAATATCGTCTTCTCTTTCATCCGGGCCTACGGGTCGAACCAAAACAAAAGACTTTTTCTTGATAGGTGTGATCTGTTGGACATAGATCCCATTTTTCCATTTTTTTTTAGCCTTTTTTTTTCCCGTGACTGGTAGTATTAAGATGCCACTATGCCAGGATATATTATCTGGCTCTCCAGGAAAATGGATCTCTCCAGAAAAGATTTTCAGTTCAATTTCCCCCCCTTTTTTCTCTACTTGGACCAATCCGCCTACCCGGCTTCTTATATTGAAAGTAATTTGGGTATCTACTCCAACAATACTATTGTTCCGCACCATTATGGAAGAGGATCCGGGTAATATATGTACTTCCTTGGGAATGAAAACTCCTTTCTTTTGGTATTTTTGCCTCGATTTTTTGGCTCTTCGAGACTCAATCAAATCCTCTTTTTTGACAATGGACTGCGTCTCTCTAGTCCCATTTTGAGTACTTCCCAAACGGTTTCTTCTGTATTGGGGATCATCGAAATAAGCAAGAATACTCTTGCTACGGAAAATGCCATTTATGGGTATTTCCATCGAGATACCTGAACGAGCTATTTGTTCTCTCTCTCGTTCGTGATTAGATTGGAATGGAATGATGCATCTATTTCTTCGCCTCTTTGCCAATAAATCAGAATTTTCGTGGAGAATGGCAGGATAGATGAAATTACCATGACCATTGCATAGGATTTGATCAGGTCCTGAATAATCAAGAACCCTTCGGACCCTTTTACCAGAAGGCCCCGCACTAAACAAATTATATCTCACTTGATCATTAGTCACTGAGAAGCTAGACGTATATCTTCGTTCAGCAGAAAGAGAACAAATATTCATTTGATCTTGATTCTTGTGGAGTGAAAAAGGGACTCTACTGGATCTGCGCAGACCCCCTGATAATATCCATAAATGACTTGTTTTTGGTAAGAGATGAACATTCCCATATGTGGATTCAGGTGCATGATAGACATCCTTACTCCAGTGCATTTCTCCCTCTAAGTCAGAATAAATATGTTTTCGAACCTTCTCTTTCAAATTTAAGGTAGATGTTCCCGCGCGAATTTCGGCAATCACTTGTTCTGATTCTACATATTGATCATTTTGAACTAACAGAAAACTTTTTGGTGGAATATTCACATTATGTGTAATATCCTGACTCTCAATAGTGACAGCCAGGTCTAGATAACATAGAAAAGCAGGATGTCCATGACGTGTACGTGTGGGATGAACGAAATCCTCGTTAAATTTAATTGTTCCATTAGAGGGGGCTCGTATATATTCGGCAGTACCACCTGTGAACACTCCACCGGTATGAAAAGTTCTTAATGTTAGTTGAGTCCCCGGTTCCCCAATAGATTGACCCGCAATAATACCTACGGCTTCTCCCAATTCGACCAGGTCGCCATGAGTGGTACTTCGACCATAGCATAATCGGCAGATCCAAGATGTACTCCTGCAAGTGAAGGGGGTTCGAATCGATATTGGTTGTGCTCGAAAGGTTATGAGTCGTTTGACAAGTCCAATCCCAATATCTTGATTTCGAATGGCGATGCATCGCGAACCCATATAGATATTGTCTGCTAATACACGACCCATTAATGTTTGGATCAAAATTCTTTCTGTCATCATCCCCGCTCCAGGATTCACAGAAATACCTCGGATGGTACCACAATCTGTTCTACGTACAATAATGTGTTGAACTACTTCAACAAGTCTGCGCGTGAGGTATCCAGCATCTGAGGTTCGTATAGCAGTATCCACAACCCCCTTGCGGGCTCCGTAGCAAGAAATTATATATTCCGTTAAAGAGAGTCCTTCGCGGAAATTGCTTTGAATGGGTAAATCAATCATTTGTCCTTGGGGATCTGACATTAATCCTCTCATACCTACTAATTGGTGTACCTGAGATGCATTTCCTCTAGCTCCCGAAAAGGACATTATGTGAACCGGATTCAAAGGATCAGTCATCCGAAAATTCGGATTCATTTCTTGTCGCAAATACTCACTTGTAGCATACCATATCTCTATGGATTGACGTAATTTTTCTACCGCGTGTACACTCCCATAATGATGATGTTTTTCCAAAATCAAACTTTGTTGTTCAGCGTCTTGGACTAGCCATCCTTTCGAAGGTATTGTTAAAAGATCATCAATTCCTAATGAAATAGATGTAGCAGTGGCTTGTTGAAAACCCAGAGTCTTTACTTGATCCAGGATGTGTGCTGTGTATGCCATTCCAAAGTGATCTATGAATCTGCTAATAAGTCGTTTTATGGCAGTTCCATCTATCGCTTTATTGTGAAAGACCAGATCGGCCCTTTCTACCATAAGTACCTCCATATTCCGCTAAGTAGGATTCGACCAACAATAGGTTTGAGTCAGTGATTTGAAGACTTCCTTTCCTCGATCTTGAGTCGCGTAGAAATTCAGGAATTAGAAATTAGAATCCTAGTTGAATCGGAGATACCCGAATTCCCATGGATATCGTAGAATTACTTAGCTTAGGTCCCCTATGGGCAGACCCGGCAAAATCCTTCTATGGCTTCTTCGATTTCTCGATAAAAAGAAATATGGCCAACAGTGGTTCGAATGTAGAGACAAGGGATTTCTTTTTTTACACTTCTTACTATTAGATAGTGACCAAAAATCTCATGATAGGTACCTAAAGATTCATATTGAACTTCGATGGGAACTTCTCTTGATGCAATAATGCGTTGATCGAGTCGCCACCGGAGCCACAAAGGACTCTCTAATTTGATTCGTTTCTGCCGATAAGCCCCAAGTGCATCATAGGAACCACAAAAATAGGGCTCTTTCTCTTTTGTATACTGATAGTTATTCTCGCCCATTTTCTCGTTTTGATAGTTTATGCGATTCCACGGATTATACCTATTTGCACAAATACCTCGACGATTCCCGATCGTTAATACATAGAGTCCCATAAGCATATCTTGAGTTGGTACACAAATGGGATCTCCGATAGCTGGAGACAAGAGATTCATATGAGAAAACATAAGTAAACGCGCCTCCGCTTGAGCCTCCAATGATAAAGGTACATGAACAGCCATTTGATCTCCATCAAAGTCTGCATTGAATCCCTTACGAACTAATGGATGTAAACAAATAGCACGCCCTTCCACTAAAATAGGTTGGAATGCCTGGATGCCTAATCTATGCAGAGTGGGTGCTCTATTCAGCAATACAGGGTGCCCCTGTATAACTTCTTGAAGTATTTCCCATACAATTGGTTCTTTTTCCCGAATTTGCCTTTTCGCAACTCCTATGTTGGAAGCAACGTGTTGTTTGAGTAGACCACGAATTACAAATGTCTGGAAAAGTTCTATTGCTATTTCGCGAGGCAATCCACATCTATGTAATGAAAGCGAAGGGCCCACGACAATGACGGAACGGCCCGAATAATCGACCCGTTTCCCAAGCAAAGTCTCGCGAAATCTTCCCTCTTTCCCTTCAATTACAGCCGAAAACGACTTGTAAACCTTATTATGACGGTCCTTCATTGGCTGTCCGCGGAGCCCATTATCAAGAAGTGTATCCACGGCTTCCTGCACTAATTTCTCCTGAGACATTATTGAGTCCCCGGGCGAAGATTCTTTTAATAGCCTGATAAGAGAGTTGTTCCGAAAGATAACTCTTCTATAGAGTTCATTAATATCCGAACTCATGAGTTTCCCCCCATCTATCTGAATGATCGGTCTCAATTCGGGAGGGAGCACTGGTAATAGGCACAAAACCATCCGTTCTGGTTCTACATTTGTTTGAAGAAAATGCTTAGCTAATTGCATGCGTCTAACCAAAAAATCCTTTCTTCTTCCAATTTTTCTATCTTCCCATTCATTACCGGTGGTCTCTTCTTTCCCTAGATCTTTCCATTCTACCAATGAATCATCCATAATAAGTCGCAAATCCGGATCGGCTAATTGTTCTCTGATAGCACTGGCTCCAGTAGAGATTTCTCGATTTCGAAATGTATTGAAGCCTTGAGTAGTAAAAAAAAGTGGGATGCTGTATTTCAGAGATTGAATTTCAGATTTGAATGAGCCTCGTAATCGTAAGAAAGTAGGTTTTTTAGCTACGACCCTAGCAAAATAAAAATTGGGATAGGTTCCTATAGGATTTCCCCCCTTCAAAATCGGACGTGAAGGTTTCCTCTCATCCGGCTCAAGTAGTTACACCAAATAAAGAAGGGTGTTCTTATTCTCCAATTTTGTTCTATAAAACCCCCAACCAAACAAAGGTCTACTCCTTACTCAAGTTCCCAGTCAGGACCAACCAACATTTCATTGATTCATTCTTCCTTTTATTTAGATCTTTGATTTCTATTTTATGAATTCCTTATTCAATATTCAATTAGGGCCTAAATGAAATGTGAAATTCTTGAGTAGTCTACTTCCCTTCCAATGATGAATCTCCCTCAAATCAAAGAAAAAGAATTCCTTGGAACTCATAAGGGATTTACTTGTCTATGTATTGTTCAATTCGATCTTTTAGGTCCCTACTTCACCTCGACGGTTATGATATGATGTCCTTAAGGCCTATATGCGATGAATAGATCCCTGTAACCATGTCATAGTTACTTACTTGAACAGATTCTAACAGACATGGAATGGCGAATTCCACGAAAGAAGTCTTTTTCACGAGGTACAACCAGCAATTCCTATGTATCTGTTGCGGAATGGACCATAGATCAATTCCCTTTTCTTTGGAAGTATTAAATACCCCCATAAGAACTCTGAGCTTCATGCTACTCCTCCCAAGAGACATGTCAGAATCAGGGCATCCCAATCGGATTGAATGGGATGACAGTTTTTTATTCCCAATCTGTAAAATCAGAATTTTGATCAAATCACACATCGCAGTATACTAGGTCTTCTAATTTTTTAAGAGGTTTATCTAAAAGATTCGCGATATAACTAGGAAGACGTTTCAAATACCACACATGAGTTACCGGGCATGCTAGCTTGATGTAGCCCATTTGATATCTTCGTATCCGAGAATCAACAAATTCGACTCCGCATTGGTCACAAAATTTCGGGTCTTCTTTTTCATTGCGGATGACTCGATAATTTCCACAAGCACAAATTCCACTCTTTATAGGCCCAAAAATTCTTTCACAAAACAAGCCACCTTTTTCCGGTTTAGTGGTTTTGTAATTAAAAGTATGGGGTTTTGTTACCTCTCCAACTATCTCTCCATTAGGTAGGGTTTTCTTGGCCCAAGCACTTATTTGTTCAGGAGAAACTAATCCAATTCGGAGTTGTTGATGTTTATATCGGTCGATCATAGAAGAAAATTTCTGATTTATTCCGATCAAGCTTCCTTCCTATTAATCTGGAAATTCTTCTCAGATACAAGGAAATGATTCAATTCCAGAGCCAAAGATCGTAGTTCTCGAACGAGCAATCGAAAAGATTCTGGAGCATCCTCAGGTTTAGGTAATGCTCCTCCACTGAGTGTAGTCCCAAGGACTTCCTGCCGAGTTCTAATATGATCAGATTTATAAGTAAGCATCTCTTGTAAAATATGAGCAACGCCAAATCCCTCTAGGGCCCAAACTTCCATTTCGCCTACCCGCTGTCCGCCTTGGTTGGCCCTTCCTCTAAGCGGTTGTTGTGTAACAAGCGCATAAGGCCCACTGGAACGCCCATGGATTTTATCATCAACTTGATGAATTAATTTCAGGATATAGGGCTTTCCTATGATAACAGGTTGTTCAAAAGGATCTCCCGTTCTTCCATCAAATATTCTGCTTTTTCCCGGATACTCGGGTTCAAATACCCATGGATTCGCTGTCTGCTTACTGGCTTCGTATAATTCCGAAAACACTAGTTTTCTAGAAGCCCCTTGCTCATATCTCTCATCAAAGGGCGCTATTCGATAATGCCTGTCGAGCAGATCTCCCGCTAACCCGAGTGAGCATTCAAATATCTGTCCTACATTCATTCGTGACGGGACTCCTAATGGGTTGAAGACCATATCAACCGGCGTTCCATCTTGCAAATAAGGCATATCTTGTCTAGGCAAAATTTTTGAAATGATACCCTTATTCCCATGTCTTCCAGCGACTTTATCCCCTACTTTGATGCCACGTTTCTGTGAAATATATACACGAATCATTTCTGGATGATAACAGGAATCCCCCTTTTTCTGGATCCATCTCACATCAATAACTCGCCCTCTGCCACCTATAGGTAGTTTTAGACAAGTTTCCTTTGCAGTGGATACCTGAATGCCAAGTATGGCTCGTAATAATCTATCTTCCGGGGCACACGAAGATTCTTGCATCATCTGAGGCGTTAATTTACCTATTAAAATATCGCCCGTTTCTACCCAAGATCCGAGCATCACAATTCCATTTCTGTCTAAATGGCGGAGTAAATGGGCTTCTAAATGTGGTATTTCATTAGTGATTCTTTCAGGACCTTCGCTTGTCACATGAGTCTGGATTTCATATTTTCGTATGTGAAAAGAAGTATAAATCTCTCCATATACCAGACGTTCACTAATGAGTACCGCGTCTTCAAAATTGTAGCCTTCCCATGGCATATAAGCTACTAATATGTTTTTTCCCAAAGCGAGTTCGCCACCAACTGTAGCAACACCATCCGCTAAAATTTGCCCCTTTTTAATGCAGTTACCCCGCTGAACCTGGGATTTTTGATGCATACAAGTATTTTTATTAGAACGTTGATACATAAGCAATGGAATGTTTCGAGTGTCTCCATGACTTGAGAAAATGATCTTGTCGGTATCGGTATAAAGGATCTTTCCCTCATGTTCGGCTATCGCAGAAACCCCCGAATCGAGAGCCACTTGGCGTTCCAACCCAGTTCCAACAATGCACTTCTCGGACCGAGAAAGCGGAACTGCTTGACGTTGCATATTTGAACTCATTAAAGCCCGATTTCCATCATTGTGCTCCATAAAAGGAATGAGAGAAGCTCCAATCGAAAAATATTGGAAGGGAAAAATGCTTCGAAGATGAATCTGTTCCCATGCGATAGTCAGGTATTCTTGACGGTATCGAGCTGGAACAACCTGTTCTTCCTGAATGCCCGGATTCAACGCCAAAGAAGTTCCTGTGGATACCATAGAGTATTCATCTCTACTTGATGATAAATAAACCACCCGCGCCTCTTTTGATCTTTCAGAAATTTCAAAAAAAGGGCTTTCTAGAGACCCCCCGTGCCCAATCCTAGCATGAATCGCGAAGGATCCAATAAGTCCAACATTGATTCCTTCAGACGTGTCAATTGGGCAAATACGTCCATAGTGACTAGGGTGGATATCTCGTATCCGAAAACTTGCTGTTCGCCCAGTCAATCCTCCAGGACCCAAATAACTCAATTTTCGCCCATGAACGATTGGTGTCAATGGATTAGTTTGATCCAAAACATGAGATAAGGGATGGAGGCCGAAAAATGATTCATAAGTGGTTGTTAATGGAGTTGAAGTTACCAAATTACGAGGAGTCGTTATCAATTTTCTACAGAGAGTTTCTCGAACTGCATCTTCTAAACGAACCAGAGCCAATCCTAATTGATCTTGTAAGAGATCCGCTACAGAACGAATACGCTTATTTTTCAAGTGATTCATATCGTCAAGTGTACCCATTCCAAATTTCATTCCGATCAAATGATCTGCAGCTGCCAATACATCTCGCGGTAACAAAAATGTATTGTTCTGAGGTATATCAAGATTCAGTCTCTGATTCATATTTCGTCGACCAATCTTTCCTAACTCACATCTTTGTTGAAAAAATTTCTTTTGTAATTCCTTACATAAGAACTCGGACTCAGAAAATAACGGATCACCACCTACACAAGCAAATTGTTGATAAAATTCCAAAATGGCATTTTCTTTTGACCTGATCTTTTTTTTCTCCTTATCATTCGGGAAAGACAAGAAAATTTCAGGGTAGCAAACATTATCTAGAATTTCTCTTAGATTCGAACCCATAGCTGATGATGGAACTAGAATGGATATTTTTTGTTTCCTACTCACACGAGCCCATATCCTTGCTTTTCGATCAATCTCTAATTCTGATCTTCCTCCCCAATCCGATATTATGGTGCCGGTATAGATAGTAATTCCCTTAGAGTCCAACTCTGAACGGTAATAAATACCGGGGCTTTGCAATATTTGATTGATCACAATTCTGTATATTCCATTAACTATAAAGGTGCCCAGGGAATTCATTAGAGGAATGTTTCCAATCAATATGGTTTGCTCTTGCCTATTCCTACGGGTTTTCCAAATTAATCCCGCAGGTACATATAATTCAGAAGAATATGTGAGTGATTCATACACAGCGTCTCTTTCTTTTATCAAAGGTTCTACCAATTGATATGTTTCTACAAAAAATTGAAATTCAGTTTCTTGATCGGGATCTTCGATTTTTGGGAACTTATAAAGTTCTTCCATCAAGCCCTCATCAATGAACCTACAAAATCCCTCAAATTGTATCTGACTAAACCCAGGTATTGTAGACATTCCTTCATTTCCATCTTGTAGCATCTTAAGTTTCCTCTTTTTCAAAAAAATCCCATTCAGCTCATTCTTCCTCGAACCCTCTGGGGCGAGCTAGCAATGATGGACTGTATATTTTGTTTACTAAATCGCATGAAATTTGATCCAACTCTATATCATATATGGAATGTAGAAAATAGTATAATAATGGAGAAAATACGTGTGGGGGGAGGTCAAAAGAGAATTTTATACTCAAATTCGAATTTTCAACAGAGACAAATTTAGAAAATATTCCTAGAAACAGAATTCTGTCGATGAGACTTGTGGAGTCTTGTTATAGTTATAGAATATCCAAAGTCATCCAATTTAGGATATTACGACCCGAATTAAGACCCTTTGTTGGTACCAGAAAAAGAAAGAATTCAGGATTGGATCGGTTCTCTTTGAATGAGATAAAGACAGAATAATCAGGAACAGAATAGAATCGAGTTTTTTAGCATTTCACTTTTGCTCCACTTTTTCGCCGATTCCAGTGTTCAAATGCTCAAAAAAGGATTCGCAGAGAAGAAAGACATTTTTACCCAGTTGTTATTTGTTAGTAGAATTCATGGACTCTGGTTGAAGTAGGTAAGTGGGGTTGTGCCTAGGAAGCGCACGCAGCTATAGCTATTTAACTATCCGCTACTATCCCAGTTATACTTCAGGCAACACAGTCCAGACCGTGCTCGTGCTATATCATAATTTCTATGATATTATTCCATGACTAAGAGAATACGAAGAATTCCCCGCATTCCCTTTATATATAGCTACGATACCTGATTAGGGATATCTGATCTGTGTCACAATTTCTATTCTGGGGTTTACATAGATACAGAATTCTTGTTATAATGGAAAGTGAATTGAAAGGGATTGATTCTTGCTAAAGACTAGATACTGATTAGTTGTGTATCAACTTAATTAGATTAAACATAATTGGAGATCCGCAAACCTTTCCTGAATTCAAGTCAATAGTTAATGGTTCCAAGCTTGTCCTACCTTTTTTCTGTAATGTCAAATCCACATTTTCTCTTTCAGTATAAACAAAAGGGGGGAGTTAGTTCTTGATGTTTTGAGATTTGAGATACGCTACAATCAATCGAAGGGAGCCAACTGGATCCAAAGAAAGGAGGAAGGATTCCTTTTTTCCTTTTTAGTCTTTTTAGTAAAGGGATAAGGAAACCGGGATTCAAGATGCAAATCCCATAAACCTAAAAAAGGAGAGTACGGAATAGCGCCCAAAGAGGGGGAAATCCTCCTAATTTTCTATCATTTTGGCGACATGGCCGAGGGGTAAGGCGGGGGACTGCAAATCCTTTTTCCCCAGTTCAAATCTGGGTGTCGCCTGATCAACAACAACAAAAAACCGAAATCCCCTATTTTTCTGCTAATATGAGAAAACTCGACACATTTTTGCCCCAGCAGCAGCGGAATAAGATAAAAAGACTAAGACGGCTGGTACTTGCTTTCTTTTTAAAATCTGTAGACTCTATTCTATCTCAACCCTTCCATCTAGGCTCCAAGGAAGGATTCTAGTATAGGAAAGTCTAGCTATCAAGACTTACGAATTCCCTTAAACTATGTCTACTGACTGAATTTTGGGTTAGATTGGATAGTCGGGGGGGGAATCCTATTATTTGTTATGGAAAGGGTGTAAGATACCTTGGATACAAACTTACGAGAGTCTCTGAATGCTCAGACATCCAATCCAAGATTGGATAGAGAATTGCCTTGGTTTGATAGACTCGGAAAAAACCTTCGTTCTTTTCGGGAACCCCCAATCAAGAATGTAATAGAATAGACCCGACTGTCTCTGTGAGACAGTCGGGAAACTTTAAGTATTAGATCAAAGGGGTAGGTAGAGATATGTAATAGGTAGTGCTCCATCTTGATTGTCCATCATGTTTCCGTGGTCAATAAAATAAATAAAATAGTGGATCTTACTGTTCCTACATATTCCGTTACTAACATTTACTTGACAATACTTGAGAATACCAAAGGAGTAACTTCCTCTCTTACTTGTGTTTAACATTTACCGATTCTACCAGAAATCTTATAGCCGCTTCTTGTGGGTGGAGTTATTGAATTGATTTCTTAATAGCGTTTGGCGCAGAGTCCCTTTTTGACTCTGCGCCATGGATTCCACTATTATTAGAGTAGTGATCAATAATGGAAGAATTTCTTGATAGTCATAGAGATGGGGGACATCATTCACATGGATATAGTAAGTCTTGCTTGGGCTGCTTTAATGGTAGTCTTTACATTTTCTCTTTCACTTGTAGTCTGGGGAAGAAGTGGACTCTAGAGATACGACTCATTGAGTGGAGTTGAGTAATGAAACTTTATCAATTATTTGATATATGATTCTGCAAAACGTTTCTAAAGAAAAACACCTCCATTTCCAAATTCTACTGGAATCGAGTAATGGAATCTAGGAATAATAAAATAACCTTTCAATAAAATCAATAAAAAAAAATGATTTCAAGAATTCCCATGTTTTTAGTCTAGAGCTTTAGAAAGTACAACTTTCTAGACTAATTGATAATGTGGTAGAAAAGTTCATAGAGCTCTTTCTACCACACTATACTATCGGATCTTCTATACTGCTAACTCTAGCTCCCTTTTTTCATTTAATACTAATCCGTGAAATTTGAATCCCTTTCATTTCTGAAATCATGGATAAGAACTACGAAGTCAAGCTTCATTCAAATTAATCATTTTGACTGACTGTTTTTACATATATGATAAGTAAAAAGGCAGTAGGAACTAGAATGAACAGTGCAGTAGCAATAAATGCGAGAATATTTACTTCCATAATCTCATCGTTTTTTTTTTACTTCACAATAACTCGGGATCTAATCCCATAGAGATGAGAAATCGTCTCCTGTAAATTCAATTGAGATGAATTGCATCCCCATGATATTTGATATTCAAATTGAATGTTGAATGGAATCCATATCATGAATACCAATATACAATCTCTCAAATGGATTCATCGTCGAGAATTTCATAGTATAATATAACATAAGAAGATCTTTTATCCATAACAAATCCAATTTTTGATTCCTGATCCAATCTTGATTTTTTCAGTTTTTCCACTCTTTTCTATGGTCCTCCTTATACAATCATCGGCTAAGGTATCATCTGACCCGTCTTCCATTAGTTACAAACAGTAGAACTGAAATGGAAAAAAAGAAGGAGTTAAGTTCGAAACTAAGGTTTTTTTCAGGATCTTCTTTTCTTGACAGACAAAGAGGTGTGAGAAAGAGGGGTCCCGGTCTAAAATCTCGAAGATTTCGAGAAATTCACTATTTTTTTTTGAGTTTGCTCTTTCGTGGATAAGAACCCTTTTCAAATAGGAAGAAAAATGGTGCATTCACTAAGAAAAGAGGGCGGGGTAGATCTCTCTTTGATGTCTCTTTTAGGAATCTATTCTTTCCTTAGATTGAAACACATCGATCACAAATTCAGTGTGCAATTTGAATTAGATCGATTCTTTCCAATTACGACCTGAGCTTACATAAAATCGGAGCTCGAAAGGTGGGATCGTTTTCCTATTCTATCAGGATAACTCGAGTAAGGTTAAGTTCGTTTTGTATCGTACAATAAACGAATCCAATTTTGGTTTTGTTTATTGTTATGGGCTCTCAGAAAACAGATGGGTATTCCATTTCACAGAGCAGGAATAAAAAAAATAGATGATCGGTCACTACCCAATTAATTAACTATCATTCCAATATTAATCTCTTCTATTGAAACTTGGCCTAGAATGACCCGTCCCTAAACCGAATCCCTGACTTTTTCCGTGTATTTACAGTGTTATTGGTTGGTTTTTCTTTACTCACTGATTCCCATTCATTTTGAAATGGAAACTCGCTCTACTGAAAATGAACTAAATGCATTGATCCACAGCTCACGGTTCCACATACAATACATAGGGATCTTATGTATGTGTTCGGAGGAAGCTGTATCTTGTACCCTAATTTCGAGCTATTGGGATCAAGTGCAGGTCTTGAAAGACCTTGATGGGATTTGCTTCCATCGGATCGAGAGTGTTCTTTTGAAGATGAAGAGATAAAGAAGCCATTTGCCGGAACTACTAGGCTCACTAAAGGCCCACTTAAAGTAAAGGCACAAAAAGAGAAAGGCACAAGCAACACACAAAAAACAAGAATTCAAATTCTTGTTTGTGCTCTGTACCTTTCAAGAAAGGCCGATTAATCCCGAATCTAAAGAGTTTAGGAATCGGAAGGAACCGGACCGCTAGTAGGAGTGTCTGGGAGTTGGAAAGCAACGATCTGGATAGCAACGATCGATGTAGATCTGCCACCCTGAAAGGAGGTGCTCTGTTGCGTTAGCCCCGAATTCTAGTATTTGCCTTTCTCGGAAATCTCTGACCATAGGACAATTCTTTTCTAAGAAAGCCATTCTTGCGAATACATCTCTTAGCATCTCCCACTCCGTGAGACGGAACTCCAAAGACTCTCTCATCCTCAAAGACAAAGAATCAAGTTCCGATTGGGGAACACCCTTCAATTCTTTGTCCGCGTACTCTGTCTCCAGTTTAGCACAGTTCCGAGCATCAAGATGCATGGTCAGTTGACTGTTGATGATTATTTCTTTGAAAAATTGCCATTCCCTGACTTGAATAACAGTATCTGGATCCCCGGGCCCGGGAGTACGAGTGATAGCTTCCGGATTTGGAAAGCAACTCGATCGAATCTGCCACAATGGAAGAAGATACCTAGATGCTTGATCTCCCATTTCAAGTATTTGCTTTTCGTGAATTTCTGCGAGTATCGGATTCTCCCTCTTCAGTCGACCGATTTTTCCGAACAATCGGGTCATTTCCCCAAATTCTGTTTCACGGAAAACCTCCTCCTCCTGTATCTTCAAAGACAGGGCAGTTAGTTCCGAGTCGGAAGCCCTGAACGATTTCTTTTCCTGGTAAATGATCTTGAGACTCTCGACTTGTACACCTTTTGTACAAATCAGGAGTTTTTTTTCCAGAATTTGTGTCTTTATAGATTCCCAGTCGTTAATTGCGCGAGAAATCGCCGGATCCGAATGGAGGATTCGGTTATTCGGCTCGACTCTTTCGAGTCGGGAATTTTCCTCTTGGTTTCTTGCCGGGCCCCTTTCGTTTGAGGTGCCCATTTGACCTATCTCCGGGGTGTCTTTCGATACTTTTTCTTTTTCTCCGAGGTTGGTAGCACTTGTACTTTTTTTTGGTAAGTAGCAATATCTCCCCAGTTGAGTGGCGCTCCATATACAAAACGGCAAAGTGACCGCCATCAGGGCGGTCTTTAACCAGGAGTTGAAGTGGCGCATAAGAAGGTGTCCTCCTATTACTATTATACATTAGATGAAGAAAATAACTATCCTGCTATGATATCTTCTACGATTGTCCCTCCTAAATATCATTTAACCCCAAAAAGTCTTATTGTCAACACCTGCAGAAAATATCTGAATCAAAACCAATCGATTTTTGGTGCCATTTCAAGAGAAAGGCACAAGCAACACACAAACAAGAATTCAAATTCTTGTTTGTGCTCTGTACCTTTCAAGAAAGGCCGATTAATCCCGAATCTAAAGAGTTTAGGAATCGGAAGGAACCGGACCGCTAGTTGGGAGTTGGAAAGCAACGATCTGGATAGCAACGATCGATGTAGATCTGCCACCCTGAAAGGAGGTGCTCTGTTGCGTTAGCCCCGAATTCTAGTATTTGCCTTTCTCGGAAATCTCTGACCATAGGACAATTCTTTTCTAAGAAAGCCATTCTTGCGAATACATCTCTTAGCATCTCCCACTCCGTGAGACGGAACTCCAAAGACTCTCTCATCCTCAAAGACAAAGAATCAAGTTCCGATTGGGGAACACCCTTCAATTCTTTGTCCGCGTACTCTGTCTCCAGTTTAGCACAGTTCCGAGCATCAAGATGCATGGTCAGTTGACTGTTGATGATTATTTCTTTGAAAAATTGCCATTCCCTGACTTGAATAACAGTATCTGGATCCCCGGGCCCGGGAGTACGAGTGATAGCTTCCGGATTTGGAAAGCAACTCGATCGAATCTGCCACAATGGAAGAAGATACCTAGATGCTTGATCTCCCATTTCAAGTATTTGCTTTTCGTGAATTTCTGCGAGTATCGGATTCTCCCTCTTCAGTCGACCGATTTTTCCGAACAATCGGGTCATTTCCCCAAATTCTGTTTCACGGAAAACCTCCTCCTCCTGTATCTTCAAAGACAGGGCAGTTAGTTCCGAGTCGGAAGCCCTGAACGATTTCTTTTCCTGGTAAATGATCTTGAGACTCTCGACTTGTACACCTTTTGTACAAATCAGGAGTTTTTTTTCCAGAATTTGTGTCTTTATAGATTCCCAGTCGTTAATTGCGCGAGAAATCGCCGGATCCGAATGGAGGATTCGGTTATTCGGCTCGACTCTTTCGAGTCGGGAATTTTCCTCTTGGTTTCTTGCCGGGCCCCTTTCGTTTGAGGTGCCCATTTGACCTATCTCCGGGGTGTCTTTCGATACTTTTTCTTTTTCTCCGAGGTTGGTAGCACTTGTACTTTTTTTTGGTAAGTAGCAATATCTCCCCAGTTGAGTGGCGCTCCATATACAAAACGGCAAAGTGACCGCCATCAGGGCGGTCTTTAACCAGGAGTTGAAGTGGCGCATAAGAAGGTGTCCTCCTATTACTATTATACATTAGATGAAGAAAATAACTATCCTGCTATGATATCTTCTACGATTGTCCCTCCTAAATATCATTTAACCCCAAAAAGTCTTATTGTCAACACCTGCAGAAAATATCTGAATCAAAACCAATCGATTTTTGGTGCCATTTCAAGAGAAAGGCACAAGCAACACACAAACAAGAATTCAAATTCTTGTTTGTGCTCTGTACCTTTCAAGAAAGGCCGATTAATCCCGAATCTAAAGAGTTTAGGAATCGGAAGGAACCGGACCGCTAGTTGGGAGTTGGAAAGCAACGATCTGGATAGCAACGATCGATGTAGATCTGCCACCCTGAAAGGAGGTGCTCTGTTGCGTTAGCCCCGAATTCTAGTATTTGCCTTTCTCGGAAATCTCTGACCATAGGACAATTCTTTTCTAAGAAAGCCATTCTTGCGAATACATCTCTTAGCATCTCCCACTCCGTGAGACGGAACTCCAAAGACTCTCTCATCCTCAAAGACAAAGAATCAAGTTCCGATTGGGGAACACCCTTCAATTCTTTGTCCGCGTACTCTGTCTCCAGTTTAGCACAGTTCCGAGCATCAAGATGCATGGTCAGTTGACTGTTGATGATTATTTCTTTGAAAAATTGCCATTCCCTGACTTGAATAACAGTATCTGGATCCCCGGGCCCGGGAGTACGAGTGATAGCTTCCGGATTTGGAAAGCAACTCGATCGAATCTGCCACAATGGAAGAAGATACCTAGATGCTTGATCTCCCATTTCAAGTATTTGCTTTTCGTGAATTTCTGCGAGTATCGGATTCTCCCTCTTCAGTCGACCGATTTTTCCGAACAATCGGGTCATTTCCCCAAATTCTGTTTCACGGAAAACCTCCTCCTCCTGTATCTTCAAAGACAGGGCAGTTAGTTCCGAGTCGGAAGCCCTGAACGATTTCTTTTCCTGGTAAATGATCTTGAGACTCTCGACTTGTACACCTTTTGTACAAATCAGGAGTTTTTTTTCCAGAATTTGTGTCTTTATAGATTCCCAGTCGTTAATTGCGCGAGAAATCGCCGGATCCGAATGGAGGATTCGGTTATTCGGCTCGACTCTTTCGAGTCGGGAATTTTCCTCTTGGTTTCTTGCCGGGCCCCTTTCGTTTGAGGTGCCCATTTGACCTATCTCCGGGGTGTCTTTCGATACTTTTTCTTTTTCTCCGAGGTTGGTAGCACTTGTACTTTTTTTTGGTAAGTAGCAATATCTCCCCAGTTGAGTGGCGCTCCATATACAAAACGGCAAAGTGACCGCCATCAGGGCGGTCTTTAACCAGGAGTTGAAGTGGCGCATAAGAAGGTGTCCTCCTATTACTATTATACATTAGATGAAGAAAATAACTATCCTGCTATGATATCTTCTACGATTGTCCCTCCTAAATATCATTTAACCCCAAAAAGTCTTATTGTCAACACCTGCAGAAAATATCTGAATCAAAACCAATCGATTTTTGGTGCCATTTCAAGAGAAAGGCACAAGCAACACACAAACAAGAATTCAAATTCTTGTTTGTGCTCTGTACCTTTCAAGAAAGGCCGATTAATCCCGAATCTAAAGAGTTTAGGAATCGGAAGGAACCGGACCGCTAGTTGGGAGTTGGAAAGCAACGATCTGGATAGCAACGATCGATGTAGATCTGCCACCCTGAAAGGAGGTGCTCTGTTGCGTTAGCCCCGAATTCTAGTATTTGCCTTTCTCGGAAATCTCTGACCATAGGACAATTCTTTTCTAAGAAAGCCATTCTTGCGAATACATCTCTTAGCATCTCCCACTCCGTGAGACGGAACTCCAAAGACTCTCTCATCCTCAAAGACAAAGAATCAAGTTCCGATTGGGGAACACCCTTCAATTCTTTGTCCGCGTACTCTGTCTCCAGTTTAGCACAGTTCCGAGCATCAAGATGCATGGTCAGTTGACTGTTGATGATTATTTCTTTGAAAAATTGCCATTCCCTGACTTGAATAACAGTATCTGGATCCCCGGGCCCGGGAGTACGAGTGATAGCTTCCGGATTTGGAAAGCAACTCGATCGAATCTGCCACAATGGAAGAAGATACCTAGATGCTTGATCTCCCATTTCAAGTATTTGCTTTTCGTGAATTTCTGCGAGTATCGGATTCTCCCTCTTCAGTCGACCGATTTTTCCGAACAATCGGGTCATTTCCCCAAATTCTGTTTCACGGAAAACCTCCTCCTCCTGTATCTTCAAAGACAGGGCAGTTAGTTCCGAGTCGGAAGCCCTGAACGATTTCTTTTCCTGGTAAATGATCTTGAGACTCTCGACTTGTACACCTTTTGTACAAATCAGGAGTTTTTTTTCCAGAATTTGTGTCTTTATAGATTCCCAGTCGTTAATTGCGCGAGAAATCGCCGGATCCGAATGGAGGATTCGGTTATTCGGCTCGACTCTTTCGAGTCGGGAATTTTCCTCTTGGTTTCTTGCCGGGCCCCTTTCGTTTGAGGTGCCCATTTGACCTATCTCCGGGGTGTCTTTCGATACTTTTTCTTTTTCTCCGAGGTTGGTAGCACTTGTACTTTTTTTTGGTAAGTAGCAATATCTCCCCAGTTGAGTGGCGCTCCATATACAAAACGGCAAAGTGACCGCCATCAGGGCGGTCTTTAACCAGGAGTTGAAGTGGCGCATAAGAAGGTGTCCTCCTATTACTATTATACATTAGATGAAGAAAATAACTATCCTGCTATGATATCTTCTACGATTGTCCCTCCTAAATATCATTTAACCCCAAAAAGTCTTATTGTCAACACCTGCAGAAAATATCTGAATCAAAACCAATCGATTTTTGGTGCCATTTCAAGAGAAAGGCACAAGCAACACACAAACAAGAATTCAAATTCTTGTTTGTGCTCTGTACCTTTCAAGAAAGGCCGATTAATCCCGAATCCCAATTAGATTCAGAAAATACTCTTGTTATCTTCTACGATTGTCCCTCTTAAATATCATTTAACCAAAAAAAAGTATTATTGTCAACACCTACAGAAAATATCTGAATCAAAACCAATCGATTTTTGGTGCCATTTCAAGAGTTTTTAATGCAAAACGAATAGAATAACAAAAATCGAAATAGCGGTTTTGTAATCAGTTTCCTAAATCGAAAATTGGAAACCAAGGAATCAAATCAAAACGATGAGCCCATTCCATCGAGCTCAATTAGAAAGCTAATAAAAGGGAGAATAAGAATGAAAAAATGCTCAAATCGAGAAAAAGAAAAAAAGCCAGACCAGTATGGTCTTCTCTTGGAATCCCTCATATGGTACTACCAACAATCGTACC